AAGGGCGGATTTCTAATTCCGGATCGAAATATTCATTCTAACAAAAACAAAATAAGTGATGATGATAAAAGGTTGGAATCACAAAAAAATATTTGGCAGATAGTAAAAAGAAAAAATGCTCGACTAATACGCAAATCACATTTTTTTATAAAATTTTTCAGTGAAAGGATATACACAAATATCTTTCTGTGGATCATTCATAGTCCTAGGATCAATACACAACCATTTCTTGAATCAATAAAAAAAATTATTAATAAATACATTACCAATAATGAAACAAATCAAGAAAAAATGGATAAAACAAATCAAAGTTTAATTCACTTTATTTCGACTATAAAAAAGGCAGTATATAATACGAATATTAGTAATAAGAATTCAAATATTTTTTGTGACTTATCCTACTTTTCACAAGCCTATGTATTTTACAAACTTTCACAAACCCAATTTCTTAATTTCGATTTTTATAAGTTAAAATCTGTCTTTCAATATAATGGAGCAGCCCCATTTATTAAGAATGGAATAAGGGGTTATTTTGTTGGAACACAAGAACTTTTTCTTTCTCAATTAAGACATAAGAATCGTCAGAATTCTGGAATAAGTCAATGGATAAATTGGTTAAGGAATCATTATCAATATGATATATCTCACATTAGGTGGTCTAGACTAGTACCACAAAAATGGCGAAATAGATTCAATCACCACTGGATGAATCAAAATAAGGATTTAGGCAACTCATCTAAAAAAATGAAATTTAGTCACTACGAAAAACGAAAAATTTTTGAAATGGCTTCATTACTGGATGAAAAAGAGAATTTTAAAAAACAATATAGATATGATCGGTTAGCATATAAATCTATTAATTCTGAAGATACGAAGTACTCTTCAATTTATGAATTCTCATTACACGTAAAAAATAACCAAGAAGTTTTTTCGAATTCCAACACAAATAAACGAAAATCTTTTTATATGATGGAAGGTATTCCTATTATCCCTATCAATAATGATCGAGTACAAGATGGTATTAGAGATATGGAGAAAAATCTGGATAGAAAATATTTTGATTGGAGAATTATCCATTTTTGTCTTAGAAACAAAATAGATATCGAAGCTTGGATCAATATTGATACTGACCCAAGCAGTAATAAAAAATCTACTAAGGCTAAATTTAATAATTATCAAATAATTGAGAAAATAAAAAAGCAAAATTTTTTTTATCTCACGATTCATCAAGATCAAGAAATTAATTTATCCAATCAAAAAAGTTTTTTGGATTGGATGGGAATGAATGAAGAAATATTAAATCACCCCATATCAAATCTTGAACGTTGGTTCTTCCCAGAATTTTTTATATTTTATAATTTGTATAAAACTAAACCGTGGGTTATACCAAAAAAATTACTTCTTTTAGATTCTAATATAAATGAAAACGCTACTGATATTGAAAACAAAAGTATTGCTGGAAATAAAAAAAAAGATACTTTTATATCAATACCCTCCAATGAAAAAAAATCTCTTGAATTAAAAAAACGAAATAAAGAGCAAAAAGAATCCGTGTACCAAGCAAACCTTGAATCTACTCTTTCAAACCAAGAAAAAGATGTTGAAGAAGATTATACGGACTCGGACATGAAAAAACATAATAATAAAAAGCAATACAAGAACAATACAAAAACAAAAGCGGAGTTTGATTTCTTACTAAAAAGGTATTTTCATTTTCAATTGCGATGGGATGATATTTTAAATAAAAAAATAATCAATAACATCAAAGTATATTGTCTCCTGCTTAGACTGATAAATCCACGAGAAATAACTATATCCTCTATTCAAAGGGGAGAAATGAGTCTTGATATTCTGATGATTCAAAAAAATTTAACTCTTACGGAATTCATCAAAAGAGGAATTTTGATTATTGAACCAATTCGTCTATCTATAAAAAATGATGGGCAATTTATTATGTATCAAACCATTGGTATTTCATTGGTTCAGCAAAGTAAACACAAAATTAATCAAAAATACCGAGAAAAAACCGATGTTGATAAGAATTCTGATGAAGTCATTACCAAATATAAAAAGATGACTGGAAATAGAGATAAAAATCATTATGATTTGTTTGTTCCTGAAAATCTTTTATCACCGAGACTTCGGAGAGAATTTAGAATTCTAATTTGTTTCAATTTTAGGAATAGAAATGATATCAAAAAAAATGCAGCATTAGGGAATGGGAATAAGGTAACCCATCAGGTTTTGGATAAAAGCAAAGGATATAAAAGGAAACTGATTAAATTAAAGTTATTTCTGTGGCCCAATTATCGATTAGAAGATTTAGCTTGTATGAATCGGTATTGGTTTGATAGCAATAACGGCAGTCGTTTCGGTATGGTAAGGATACACATGTATCCGCGATTGAAAATTCATTAATAGTAAATTTTTGCTATCTTTCTCATATCGCAGCGGGTCTATGACGACAAAAAGGTGCACACATTCATTGTCTTACATTCCA